CAATCTATCATATAGATGAGGATAAACTAGTGACCTCGGATATTAATGAAATCTATAGAAGAATTATCTATCGGAATAATACTCTTACAGATCTATTAACAACAAGTATAGCTACGCCAGAAGAATTAATAATATCTCAGGAAAAATTGCTGCAAGAAGCCGTGGATGCACTTCTTGATAATGGAATCTGCGGACAACCGATGAGGGATGATCATAATAGAGTTTACAAGTCTCTTTCAGATGTAATTGAAGGCAAAGAAGGAAGAGTTCGCGAGACTTTGCTTGGTAAACGGGTTGATTATTCAGGGCGGTCAGTGATTGTCGTGGGCCCTTCACTTTCATTACATCGATGTGGATTGCCTCGCGAAATAGCAATAGAACTTTTCCAGGCATTTGTAATTCGTGACCTAATTAGAAAACATCTTGCTTCGAACATCGGAGTTGCTAAAAGTCAAATTCGAAAAAAAAAACCGATTGTATGGGAAATACTTCAGGAAATTCTGGATGACCATCCTGTATTGCTGAATAGAGCGCCTACTCTGCATAGATTAGGCATACAGGCATTCCTGCCCATTTTAGTGGAAGGGCGTGCTATTTGTTTACATCCATTAGTTTGTAAGGGCTTCAATGCAGACTTTGACGGGGATCAAATGGCTGTTCATGTGCCTTTATCTTTGGAGGCTCAAGCAGAGGCACGTTTACTTATGTTTTCTCATATGAATCTTTTGTCTCCAACTATTGGAGATCCCATTTCTGCACCAACTCAAGATATGCTTAGTGGACTCTATTTCTTAACGAGTGGAAATCGTCGGGGTATTTGTGTAAATAGGTATAATCCATGTAATCGTATAAACTATCAAAATGAAGATAATAACTATAAGTATACAAAAAAAAAAGAACCTTTTTTTTCTAATGCCTATGATGCAATTGGAGCTTATCGGCAAAAACGCATCAATTTAGGTAGTCCCTTGTGGCTGCGGTGGCGACTAGATCAACGCGTTATTGCTGCAAGAGAAACTCCCATCGAAATTCACTATGAATCTTTGGGGACCTATTATGAGATTTATGGACACTATCTAATAGTAAGAAGTATAAAAAAAGAAATTCTTTATATATATATTCGAACCACTCTCGGTCATATTTCTCTTTATCGAGAAATAGAAGAAGCCATACAGGGGTTTTGGCAGGGCTGTTGTAATTCTATGCTACCAGGGGGAATTCGAGTCTCGCCGGGTTAACTAGGACTATAATTGCAATTGCGGAATTTCTACGTGAATCAAGATCTAGAAAAGGAAGTTTTACAATCACTGACTCAAACCCATTGTCAAATTCTACTCAGCGCAATATGGAGGTACTGATGGCAGAACGGCCCACTCAGGTCTTTCACAATAAAATGATAGACGGAACTGCCATGAAACGACTTATTAGTCGATTTATTGATCACTATGGAATAGGATATACATCACATATCCTGGATCAAGTAAAGACTCTGGGTTTCCGACAAGCTACCGCCGCATCGATTTCATTAGGAATTGATGATCTTTTAACAATACCTTCTAAAAGATGGCTAGTTCAAGACGCTGAACAACAAAGTTTTATTTTGGAAAAACACCATCATTATGGGAATGTACACGCGGTAGAAAAATTACGTCAATCGATCGAGATCTGGTATGCCACAAGTGAATATTTGCGACAAGAAATGAATCCTAATTTTCGGATGACCGATCCTTTTAATCCAGTCCATATAATGTCTTTTTCGGGAGCCAGAGGAAATGCATCTCAGGTACATCAATTAGTAGGTATGAGAGGATTAATGTCGGATCCCCAAGGGCAAATGATTGATTTACCCATTCAAAGCAATTTACGCGAAGGACTCTCTTTAACAGAATATATTATTTCTTGTTACGGAGCCCGTAAAGGAGTTGTGGATACCGCTATCCGAACATCAGATGCAGGATATCTCACGCGCAGACTTGTTGAAGTAGTTCAACACATTGTTGTACGTCGAACAGATTGCGGCACCGTCCGAGGTATTTCTGTAAGTCCTCGAAATGGAATGATGGCGGACAGGATTTTTATACAAACATTAATTGGGCGTGTATTAGCAGATCATGTATATATAGGTTCGCGATGCATTGCTACTAGAAATCAAGATATTGGAGTTGGACTTGTCAATAGATTCATAACTTTTAGAGCACAACCAATCTCTATTCGAACTCCCTTTACTTGTAGGAGTACGTCGTGGATTTGTCAATTATGTTATGGCCGAAGTCCAGCTCATGACGACCTGGTCGAATTGGGAGAAGCTGTAGGTATTATTGCAGGTCAATCTATTGGAGAACCGGGCACTCAATTAACATTAAGAACTTTTCATACCGGCGGAGTATTCACAGGGGGTACTGCAGAACATGTGCGAGCCCCTTCTAATGGAAAAATAAAATTCAACGAGGATTTGGTTCATCCGACACGTACACGTCATGGACATCCTGCTTTTCTATGT